TATACCGAATCAGTATAGCTATCCTTCTTCTGACACAGCAATGCAATTTCACAATCAGTATCGAAATGAAGTGTTAGATAATTTCTTTCTTCTTTTCTTGTTGCTTGTCGATGTAGAATTTTGTACCATTTAATAAAAAATTCCTCGAATTCCTGTAGTAGTAGTATAAGGGTTTTCTTCATTATTGACTTCGGACTAGAAACTGAAGATCAGGTAAAATGTGAATCCGACGGGTTGATTTCCAATAATTTATGAAGGAGATTTTCATATTCTCACGATTCAATTAGATGTTACATCTAAAGATATCCTTTTTGTGGTTGTATAAGATGTTTTTTGTTGGAATCCTTTTTTTTTTTTAGGAATTGGTTAGCCGCCCAGTACCAATAGTAGTTCAATAAAAGAAAGAGAACAACGAATAAATAAAAAAATAATCAATATTCGTGATGCACGCATTATTGTATTAGATATTAGACCCAAACAAAGGAAAAAGGGGGTCCTTCTTGACCTAATTACAAGGATGGGGCTTTCTAATATGGAAAGACAAAATGTAAAATCTAGTTTCGATTGATCTTATCATGCGATACTTTTTTCTTTTCAATCGCAAGATTATGTGAATGAACTACTACTGAGTTCACTTTAAAGTAAAAAAATAAAGTGCATTACAAGGGCACTTGTAGTTCGAAAAAAAAAAAAATGTATTCGATATTTCGATACAATAAAAAACGATCAAAATGATTTTCCAATTTTATTCCATAGTGATTAGTGATTCAAAGAAAGTTTAATTTTGTGAATAAAGTTATAAAAAAAAGTTCTTATTATTACTTTATTATTTAGAATTTTAAATATTCTATATATACATGTATTAGTTATATACATATATTAGTTTAGTCAACTCCAGAGTTGACCGATGAATCTGTTGATTCAAAAAGTGCTACATGGGTAAATGTCACAAATGATGAATTGATTTCTTACTTATGTTACTCTATTTTTGTTAGTATCGTCTATAATAATAGATGAATCAAACATTTTCAATTGAATTTATCCTTTCAATTGGTTGGTATTTTTGCTTATCCTCGTATCTTTCAAAAATTGAAACTTAGGGAAGTGCTTTATAAACATATGTATAAAAAGAACATATTTCATTTAGCCTTTTCATGCCTACTATAACTAGTTATTTTGGTTTTCTACTAGCAGCTTTGACTATAACCTCAGCTCTATTTATCGGTCTGAGCAAGATACGACTTATTTGAAATTAATTAAATGAACAATTCATAAAAAAAATCTTTCTATGGAAGTTCATATATTCTACAGTTACTTACCGTATCAATTTCCAATTCTTGGTCATTGAGATTTATAGTCAATACAGATTAATATTTAAGGATAAATATTACCTCCCCTTTCCCCTTTCAAACAAATTGAAATGATTGAAGTTTTTCTATTTGGAATCGTCTTAGGTCTAATTCCTATTACTTTGGCCGGATTATTCGTAACTGCATATTTACAATACAGACGTGGTGATCAGTTGGACCTTTGATTAATTAACATCTCTTTTTTGATTGACCTCCTACTTCCTTTAATCCGCGGGAGGTCAAATTTAGATTGCTGTTCAATTATTTCAGTGTAATTTTCGACCTAGCGCGATTAACAAGACCACAGAATCACGCTCTGTAGGATTTGAACCTACGACATCGGGTTTTGGAGACCCACGTTCTACCGAACTGAACTAAGAGCGCCTTATTATCATTATCACAATAAAGATTTTGTGACCCCAATTCGCATATATATCATAAAATTAAAGATTTATTATGTATGTCCAATTTATCTCAATTGATCCCTCGTTACTGCTCATAAGATAAGTAATAGGTAGGGATGACAGGATTTGAACCCGTGACATTTTGTACCCAAAACAAACGCGCTACCAAGCTGCGCTACATCCCTTTCAACTGGTCTACAGTGTCATTGTAAAGAATCCCTGTCTTGTTTTCCACATCTTTATTTCCTCCATTGATATACAAAAATTCTCTTTTCATTTCTTCTTTTTGGTCTCATATATCATATAACAAACATATAATATATTAAAAGACTTATATTATATAAAGTATGAAATAAAATTATTATATAAAGTATGAAATAAAATAAATATGAAACCTACCATAAAAAATTAATATTTTTTAGGAATTTCAGGCAGAAATGGACGTATTTTTTTTTTTAGAAATATCTATTTTGTACATTTCAATTTTAATTAGGGACTCCGCGTACAAATACAGGCGGTCAGTCATTAACTACATATACACATCTGGTCATATATGTATTACCATTATGTATTACAAATTACAATAAAATTACAATAAAATTACAATAACGAATAAAGAAAGAGGAGTTTTTTAAATGCGAGATCTAAAAACATATCTCTCCGTGGCACCGGTAGTAAGTGCTTTATGGTTCGGGTCTTTGGCAGGTTTATTGATAGAGATCAATCGTTTTTTTCCGGATGCGTTGATATTCCCCTTTTTTTCATTTTAGTTATTGATATGAGAAGGGGGAAGAAGATTAGAGATACAATCAAATCTCTGTAACTAATCCCTATCCTTCCCTTCTTTGTTTTTTTTTTTAGAATAAGTTATTCTAAAAAAAAAAACAAAGAAAAAGCGGTTTCGCCCTCAGTGAAACTATGAACTCGGGCCCAGGCTCAAATTAATATTAATAATAGAGTGGAAATTAAAATGTGATGGTTGGGGCAACAATATCATACAAGATACTTAACTGAAAATACTGTCCGGCAATTCTTAATTATAAATATAGTTAGAAATCATTATATTACTTATTATTACTATATTAATTTTATTACTATATTGATTGCAACGAAATCTTTCTTTTATAATTTGATTTCGAGTTACCTGCTTCTATTTTTTTTTTTTCCTTTATTCTTCCTTGCTTCGGATCGGAAAATTAAAGAATTGAGTGAATCAAAAACCAAAGGAGGTTCATGGCCAAGGGTAAAGATGTCCGAGTAACAGTTATTTTGGAATGTACCAGTTGTCTTCGAAATCGTGTTAATAAGGAATCAACGGGCATTTCCAGATATATTACTCAAAAGAATCGACACAATACGCCTGGTCGATTGGAATTGAGAAAATTCTGTCCCTGTTGTTACAAACATACGATTCATGGGGAGATAAAGAAATAGATCGAACCGACCGCTCGTGTGTCAGTCTTCCAAGGAAGATGAAAAATTACATATTATATATAACAATATATAACATATATTTATTTAAATATAAACAAACCCAATCCTATTTCTTAATTCTACATCATGTTTGATCCGATCGAAATAGAATTGGGATTTTCAGGATAAGGAATAAACAAACCATGGATAAATCCAAGCGAATCCTTCTTAAATCCAAGCGATCTTTTCGTAGGCGTTTGCCTCCGATCCAATCGGGGGATCGAATTGATTATAGAAACATGAGTTTAATTAGTCGATTTATTAGCGAACAAGGAAAAATATTATCTAGACGGGTAAATAGGTTGACCTTAAAACAACAACGATTAATTACTATTGCTATAAAACAAGCTCGTATTTTATCTCCGTTACCTTTTCTTAATAATGAGAAACAATTTGAAAGAAGCGAGTCAACCGCTAGAACTGCTGGTCTTAGAACCAGAAAAAAATAGGCTGACTCTTCAATTGAATCAAAATAAAATTCTAATCCAAACTCAAATGCAGATTGACGTTTTTTTTTGTTCGAAAAATCAGAAAATCGAGAGTCGTGTCGTAAGAAAAAAAAAAATTGGAGAAGAAGAATAAATATTTTTTATTGAATGTGTTTCTTCATTTTGATGACTTTATCATATTTTATCATACTAATTTCTACTCTACCTTCCCAGAGTTTATTCTCCAGGGAACTCCATTTAAACTATTCCAACGGATTCCTTCCAATCTCTTTATTTTATGATCTCATTGGAAATCATATAAAGACAACTCTTATTTAATATAGCTATTTGTGCAAGTATTTTACGATTAAGAAGCAACTGTCTCTTGTACAGATTGTGTATTAATTTGCTATAACTAAAGTATACTTTATTCTCGCGAATTACTGCATTTATCCGAGTGATCCACAAACGACGAAAATCTCTCTTTTGTCTACCTCTATCCCGATGAGCCGAAACCAAGGCTCTTATTTTCTGTTGAGTAATAGTACGAGTAAGTCTTGAATGAGCCCCTCGAAAGGTTGATGCAAATAAACGAATTTTTGTTCTACGTCTTCGAGCTATATATCCTCGTTTAATTCTGGTCATTGAATAAATGAAACTTTGATGAATAACTAATCGATTTCCTTTCTTTCAGTTATTCTCTTCCCGTGTCCTAGTCTATTAATAACAAAACGGATTCTTCCAATGTATAAAATAAAAATTCCAATGGCTTTTGCTATTATAACCTTCCCGACCACGATTTTTTCTTTTTTTTTTCTAGGCATTTCACCTATAAAAAAAATTGTATTGATACTAGGTATTAAAAACACATAGTAAATAAAAAAGTAATAAATATAAATGGATATAGTGGATTCCATCGTTTCTATGGTTACTTCTTAAACGGTGAGGTCTTCTCTATACACCGGAGCCCTTCTTTCTTTCATTTAATCAATGTTATTGTTAACTTGTACAGTTCACACTCTTTGGCTCTACCCATAATTATCCAGTACTAGGTCTTTCACAACGAGATCGACTTATACAGTAACGGTATTTAATTATGAAGATTGGCTGGGTAGCTGACCCTGTTAGTCCGTTCTTGCAAGAGTAAGGCATAATTTTTCTGCTTTTTTAAATAGGATTTCCCCTGCTTAATGGATACCATTTGCTATCAATGGAGAATTCTTTCTCATCTTAAATTTAAAATTTTTAAATTGAGGTGATTGGATTTGCACCAACGGAAACCATACATTTGATACCATAATAGAAGGATAGATCTTTTTATTTTTAGATATTGAATGGAGTTCTTC